CCCTATTCTTAACATGGATATTATGATACTATATTAACCCTATTCTTAACATGGATATTATGATAGGCCGCTTAAAAGAATCGAACTTTTGAGTAATGGGAAATGAGCCCACACTGAAACCATTCAAGCAGCTATTATTTTATAAAAATTTACAGGATTATCACCCTCTTTGATTATTTATTCCAAAATATTTAATTTAAAATTTATTTAAAACTAATAGTATTTGCTCACCACTATACTAATCTCAATTGAGTTTATTAAAATAACTACTATGATGTTTCACTTTGTTATTAATAATTTTAATCTATTAATTTCAAATAAATAAATATATCAATATATTATTTACTAAATAGATATCGTAAATTTGTTTACGTAAAATTTTTAAATTCTAGGCATCCATCTAATGCTTTTATTATTATAATTGTAAAATTATTATAAAATACTTATGACCGGAATCGAACCGGCACTCCGTAAGAATGAGATTTTAAGTCCCACGCGTCTACCTATTCCGCCACATAAGTAAAAAAAACTAAACTACAATTATTATTAAATTATAAGTATAAATTTAGTCATTAGTTAAAAATTCATTTAAATTTATACTTAAATAAAATAGTCTATTAAAAATTTATTAGAAAACAATATAAATTAAATTCTTGCTTATATTTGTTTCAGCAATTATTTTGTTTAATGTAGCTTAAAAACCATACTTTTATTTATTAAAATAATTTCCAAACCATTGATTAAATTTTCCTAGTCCTCTCGTACTAAAGTTAATTTTTATTTGTTTTCTTTTAATTACAACAGATAGGGACCAAACTGTCTCACGACGTTTTAAACCCAGCTCACGTACCACTTTAACCGGCGAACAGCCGGACCCTTGATAGATTGTTCACCATCAGGATGTGATGAGCCGACATCGAGGTGCCAAACGAGTTTATTAATAAGAACTCTCAAAACTCATAAGCCTGTTATCCCTAGCGTACCTTTTATTCGTTGATCGATATATTTTCTACTAAATTATATCGGGTCAATATGATAGACATATATCCTTAGAATACTTGTTAGTACTCTAATCAAACTTAGTAAATTCATTCTAATATTGATCTTAATTAAAATAAGATAATCCAAGTTTTTATACTCCTCCGTTACTTTTTAGGAGGAGACCGCCCCAGTCAAACTATCTCTCTATAATAAAATAATTATTATTTTATTAAATTTATTTTTATTTTTTTAAAATATTTAGGTAGTTTTCCATTTTTAATATAAATTTTCTACTTATCTAGTTAAATATAAAAAAAAAATTATTATAGATAATAGTAAAGGTGCATAGGGTCTTCCCGTCTAGTTGTAATATTGCCGCATCTTCACGGAAATTTCAATTTCGTAGAGCTAGTATTGGAGACAGCAGAGCAGTCGTTACACCATTCATGCAGGACGGAACTTACCCGCCAAGGAATTTTGCTACCTTAGGACCGTCAGGGTTACGGCCGCCGTTTACTGGGGTTTAAAATTTTAGCGTTTACCAAAATTTGTTCACCTTGCAGCACCGGGCAGGTGTCAGATTTTATACTTCATATTTAAATTTTGCAAAATCTTATGTTTTTATTAAACAGTCGCTACTCTCTCTTTTTAGTTGCTTAAAGCCCTCTTTCTCCCGAAGTTACAGAGTCATTTTGCCTAGTTCCTTCAATACTTTTTACTCCTTCGCCATTATATATTCTACTTATACACTTGTGTTAGAGTTAGTACGATATAAAAAAATATAAACATTTCCAGCCACTAATCTATCTATTTTTATATATTATAAAAAATTTTATATAAAATATAAAGTATATTATTTAGGTATTTTATATTTTATATTCATCGATAAAAATATACTTTTAAATCTTAGAAATCGACTTACACTAAATAAGATTATCAAATTTAGTAACCCTTGTATATAAGGCGATAATGATTCTCACATTATGTCTACTACTCATGCTAGCATTATCTATATTGATAAAATATAAAATTTCACAATTTTATTTATTTATACAAAATGTTCCACTACCATCTTTCGATTTATCAATTCGGTAAGTAAAAATTATTCTAGTTTCATTTATGATTATTTTTATATTTATTATTTTTTAACAATAATATACTTAATATTAAGCTTTTACGCTTTTTTAAAATGATGGCTGCTTCCAAGCCTACATCTTATTAGTATTAATAAAAATAATCTCCAAAATTATTTACTTTTATAGACCTTATTGTTTAATCTGAGCTGTTTCTCTCTTGACTATAAACCTTAGCGCTAATAGTCTGATTAATATTTAAATAAAACTAATTATTATATACTAATTTTATAATTAACAAATTAATTATAGATATAGTTATTTAAACCTAATTTTATTATAAAATATCACCCTACTTAAATAGGTTTCGTGGAAAACCAGCTATAACTAAGTTTGATAAGCCTTTCACCCCTAATTACAGTTTATCCCAAAATTTTGCAACATTTAAGAGTTCGATCCTTAGGTATAAATACCCTTAATCTAACCATAATTAGATCACTTAGCTTCGGGTCTTATATAATTAACTATTTTTCTATCGATTCGTAATTTTATTTAATATTAAATTACTCGCTAATTATATAAACTCGCTAGCCCATTATGCAAAAGGTACGTTAAAACATAATGCCTTAACTGTATTTAGCATTAAATTTCAGGTTCTTTTAAGATATTAAAAAATCTTTTCACCTTTCCCTCGCGGTACTTTTTACTATAGAATTTAAAATTTTTAAGTTTTAGAGGTAGATCTCTAATTTTCAATTTCAAAAACTTATTGAAATTTACTATTAAAAATTATATTTTATTTAATTTGCTATTTTATATTAAAAAATATAATGATAATATACACATTTTATAATTTAATAGGTTAGCTTTTTTTCTAGAATTATTTATATGATAACAATCAATAAATACGTCTAAATAACGTTCATACTCTGATTTAAATTTTATGAAAGTAGTAGACATATTTAAAAATATAGAAGAATTAGAATATATAAATAATTTTAAAATTAATGGTAATTCTATATTATTAAATTTATATTTTAATATTTTTTTAAAAAATTTATTTTTATAAATTATTATTAATAAATTATTATTAAATATAAAGGTAGATTTTTTTATTTTATTTAATAAATAAATACATTTTATTAAATTTATATAAGATTTTATTTCCTTATAATTATTTAAATCTAAATATTTTATTATATTTATATTATTTTTAAAATTTAAAAATATTTTTTTATTATTTATTTTTTTTTTATTTTCTATTAAAAAAAGATTTAATTTTTTATTTATTATTATAAATTAATTTTATCATTTAATTTTTATTTTAAAAAAATATAAATGAAAAATATGAAAATATGAAAAGAAAAAAATAACAATATAATATTATATATAATTCTTTAAATGTAAGATCCATAGGTAAATATTTTGTATTTTTTTTAGGCATACCAAAAACAGCATTGAATCATGATTTACTAAAACCAATTAAACCTAATACATTAGCGACAAACATTAATATAAAACAAGAAAGTGGTGATGCTTCTAATAAACCACTAAATATATAAAATTCACTAATAAATTTTATAGTACCTGGTATACCAGAAAAAAAAACTAACATGACTAATATAGAAACACCAAGATTAGGTGTTACATGTAAAATACCATTTATTTCTATTAAAGATCTAGTATGATATCTTCTATATATACAATCTACTAAAAAAAACATTAAAGCTGATAAAAATGCATGAGTTGCACTAAATAATATACCACCTAAAATAGCATAAGAATCACCTCAACAAAATGCTAAATATATAATATTCATTTCTTGAATTGTACCATAAGCTACTAATTTTTTTAAATCTGTTTGACCTCACATTTTTAAAGATGAATCGACAACTCCCATAATACAAATAGCTATAAATATTGATGAATTTGTATCTATAAATATTGATGAATTTAATTTATAAAAACCATATAATGCTGTTTTTACTAAAAAACCACTTAAATATATTGAAAAACCACTAGGTGCCTCAACGTGAGTTTTTGTTAATCAATAATGAAATGGTCAAATAGGGGCTTTAAAACCAAAACCAAGGAATAATAAAAATACTATAATTGTAGATTCAGAATTAGTAAAATTAAAATATTTAATATCTGAAAATTCATAAGTATTTGATATTGCTATAATGTAAGATATAGCTATTAATACTAATAATGAACCTAATTGTGTTCAAATTACAAAATATAGTGACGCTTGTATAGCTCTTCTACTAGGACTAACAAAGTATACTATTAAAAATGATGGTATTAGTAATAATTCATAACACATGAAAAATAATAAAATATTAGATACAGTAACATATATATAAACTATTAATAAAAAAATATTAAATGAAAATATATATTTTATATTTTTTCAATATAATCTTGTATCTAATGCAAGAATAGATATAAAACCTACTATATAAGCTAAAGTTAATAAAATTAAACCAAAAAAATCTATTGTTATATTAGTTTTAAAATAATTTGGTATATAATTATTAATTTCATTGCTATTTAATAATTCTATTGAATAAGAATTATAAAGATTTATTTCAGAAAATATATTTAATGAGTAGTTATAAGAGTGTATACAATAGAATCAAAATCCTATTATATGAATAAAAAATGAAATTAAAATACTAAAAACATTAAAAACTTTTAAAAAGTTAAAAACTGAATTATAATTTTGATTTAACTTTTGTAATGATATTATTTTTGAAAAATAAAATATTATTGATGATATTATAAATAATATAAATAAAAAATAAAAATTTAATTCAATAAAAATTTTAGATAAGTACATTGTGTTTAAATTAAACATACCAACAAGAAAATTAAATACTATATTTTAAATAAATAAATATATAATAGATAATATAATAATTATAATTAAACAAGGAATTGATTTGATATAAATATAATCAAAATAATTATTTTTATAAAAAATTTTTAATTTTTTTAGCTCTAAATTATTTAAACCTAAAATATAATAAGCTATTGAGCTACTAACTCTAGCTTTAAATAATCTAATATTTATATAAGATCAAAGATTTATTTTTGAGATTGCTGATGGTGTATCAGTACTGTTATATCAATATAAAAAAAGTCATCTAAACATATGTACTCTTATTGGGGATCGAACCCAAATTTACGGGGTGAAAACCCGTTGTCCTGACCATTAGACGATAAGAGTTAAATTATTTTTATTTATATAGATCCACAAAATGATGTTAAAAAACGTTTTCTTTTTAAATTTATACTAACTGGACCCATTAATATTTTACCTTTAGGTGTTAGTCTTTTTTTTAATAAAACTACACTATTGTTTCTAAATTTTACATAACTACCATCTATTTTAGATAATTCTTTTTTTAATGTAACTATTATTGCTTTTAACTTAGTTTTTTTAGGAACTCAATTATTAGCTCTAGTTTTTTTTACACTTATTTTTATAAAATTACTTATAGTAGAGTTTTTTTTAAAAGATCCACCATATAAGTGAAATGCTCTTACAGATCAAACACCACATTTATCTATTGGTTTTAAATTAGTTTCTTTTTGTACCATTTAATTAAATTTTTTTTTTATAGATCTTAATCCAGGATTTAAATTTGTTTGATTATTTAAATCTTGTTTTTTTAAAAATGAAAAATTTATAAAATCTTTAAAAAAATTAAACATAGATAAAACATTAGATTGTTTGACTATTGTAAAGTTTTTATTAGATTTATATAAATTAACGCAAGCAACACTACCTAATAAAAGTAATAAACCTATTATAATAAATTCTACACTATTTATAGAATAGTAACTTAATGTTAAAGGTGTAAAATCATTCATTATTGAATTATTTAATGCCTCATAATAATCATCATAATAATCGATATTATTGAATTCTACAGGTAAAAAATTTTCTAATTCAAAATAAGTATCAAGATTATAAAATAATAGAAATATAAAAATTATAGGTAAATAATATATTATATTATTTAAATTATTATTATATTTTAAGTGTAAACCATCTACATTTAAATAAAATAGTAATACTACAGCAATAAATATTATTGTAAATTCAGCAACTCATAAAAAACCAGTAAATAATTCTAATTGGTATAAACATATAAATAAACCGAATAAAACTATTTCTAAAAATACATATAAAAGTAAATAATATAAATTATTATTTACTATAATTAAGTATAATAAATATAATATAAAAAATTGTATAATAAAATTTTCTAAAAAAAATAAAGGTGTTATTAAATCTATAATATTTATTAAATAAGAGTTAATATTTATTAGATTAGAAAAAAATGATGAAATTGTAATTAAAAACATTTAAATTAAAGAAATATTCATTTAATTTATATTATAGAAAAATCATTTATTAAGAAATAATATAAAAAATTTGGTAATTCTCAACCACCAAAAAGAACTATACTAATTACCATAGAGAAGAAAAATAAATGGAAATATTCACCTAAATAATATAAAGCAAAGTAAAATCCACCATATTCTACACTATAACCTGTAACTAACTCAGATTCAGCTTCTGCTAAATCAAACGGAGCTCTATTTGTTTCTAGTAAAAAAGTTATAAATATTAATCCAGCTACTCCAAAGAATATGAATATTAATCAAATTATTTCTTGATATATAACAAAAACAGAGAAACAAAAAGATTCAGTTATAAATATTAAATTTATAACTAATAAACCTAAAAAAATTTCAATATTTAACATTAATATAGCACATCTAACTGAGGCCATAAAAGCATATTTACTTTTACTAAAGTAACCGGTTAACATTATACAATAACTAAATAATATAGATAATATAGAAGCATAGACCATATTATATTCTATTTCAAAAATTGAAACACTAGGACCTCACATAGAGTTCATTCAAAATGTATAACAAATAGCACCAGCAGCTGAAGGCATAGCAACAAATCAAAATTTATTAGATCCTTCTGGTACTACTATACCCTTTATAAATAATTTAAGAGCATCAGCTATATATTGTAATCTACCTCTATAACCAACATAATGAGGACCAACTCTTCTTTGTACTAAACTTAATACTTTTCTTTCAATTAATGTAATTGAAGCAATAACTAAAGTTATTAATAACATACATACAATATTGTAAATTAACATAACTAAATATAGTGGTAATGATAAAATATTAACAAATAAAGGTGCAATTCAATAACCCATATAATTAATTAATTTTTTGAATATACTTCAAATTCTGTAAAATGTCTATTTATTAACATTAATCTTACTGTTGAACCAGGAATACCATTCATTTTTGATTTATTATGTTGTAAATATCTAATTTTAAAAATATAATAAGATATTCTTTTATATCATCTTGGTAAACCTAAAGTAGTAGAAGTACATGCTCTTCTTTCTATATGAGAATCAAAAATCATTAAAAAGAAAAACATAATACCAATTAAAGTAATAAAGTGACCTGTTGTTGACATACTATGTCAACCCATAAATACTACAGGATAATCATGAATTCTTCTTGGCATACCAGAAAAACCAAGATAAAATTGAGGTACAAATGTTACTCATTGACCACCTGAGTAATATATTAAATGCATATAACCAAACATTCTAGAAAATTTTATACCAAATAATGCATTAAAGTAATAATAAAATCCAGAAAAAATTGCAGTTACAGCAGCACCAGATAACATAATATGGAAGTGTGCTACTACATAAAATGTATCATGCATAGAAACATTTAAACTAACATGTGATAATCACATACCAGTAAAACCAGCAACTAAGAATAATAATAAAAATGACATAGAGAATAAAAATGGTAAATCAATTTTTAATGCACCATTTACTAAAGATAGAGTTCAATTAACTACTTTAATTGTAGCTGGCATAGAAATCATAATAGTAATTGTACTATACATTGTTCTACTTCTATGATCTAAACCTACTAAATACATATGATGACCTCATACTAAATAACCCATATAAGCCATGACATAAATTGCTCAAATCATATGATGTTTAGAAGCAACTCTTCTTGTATTATTATGAGGAACTATCATATTAATAAATCCAAATGTAGGAATAATTAATACGTATACTTCTGGGTGACCAAAAAATCAAAATAAGTGTTGAGATAAAATTGGATCACCACCATAAGCATATTCAAAAAATGTGGTTTGTCAATGTCTATCAAAAGCCATCATAATAACAGCTGCACCTAATACTGGTGTAATAGTTGCTAACATTCTTAATGTTAAGAATATTGATATTGTAATAAATGGCATTAAAACTCTTCTATGTCTCATACCTGGCATAGCTAAAGTTCTTCTAGTAATTAATAAATTGGTGAAAGATATTGTTGTACTTATACCTGCAAAAACTACTGATAAAATTAAAATATCTTGAGAACCAATACCTGTATATTTAACATTAGAACTAAATGGTGTAATAAAAGTTCAACCAGCTGTTGTTAATGTTCTAGCTGAACATTTAGTAACAAAAACTTTTTTTCTTCTTGATTGTACAACCCTACTTGCTGCATATCAAAAAGATTCTGGATAATTAATCATTGTTTTTCACATCATAAGTTTTAATGGTACGAATGAGAATATAGAATATTGAGGTAATTTTATTACTTTTCTAGCTTTTCAGAAAAATGAATGATCATCAGAAATTTCTTTTTTTAAAAAATCTAAATAAAATAAATAATCATTTTTATATTCTTTATATTGATTATATTTTATTTTTTCTAAAAAAGGGAATGAAAAAGATGTTTTATCATAATATCTTCAAAATTGAGGTCTTAAAAAACCTATTTTTGCTAATAAAATATAACCACAAGGTTGTATTCAAAAACCTATACTATTTAGTCTAGGGTATGCTACATCTTTTGAACCTACATGATAAGGGATTAAAAAATTAGCAAAACCACCAAATAAAATTGGAACAACTACGAAAAAAACCATAATTAAACCATGAGCAGTAATAACTTGTAAGTATCTTAATGAATCACCTTTAAAAAATGGGCTTCCTGGGTGTGCTAACTCTAATCTAATCATTGTAGCTAAAGCAGCACCTGATAATCCTGTAACCATACTAAAATATAAATAGTTAATAGCTATTCTTTTATGATTAATAGTATAAACATATTTTTTTAATATATGTTTTCTTAAATCATTAAAATAAGTAAATAATTTTTTTATTTTATCTAAATAATAAAAATAATTATTTATTGAGACTTTAAAACTTTTAGTCTGTTCTATAAAATCAACTCACATAAAATTATATATACATATATATTAAATAATTATATATATAATTAATATAAATATATATATTGCTACAATTATATATATTTATGTTTCAAAAAAAAATAATAATAATTGGTATAATTATAGATATTTTGTTATTAAATTTTTTTATAATTTTGTTATTTAATATAAAATATAATAAAATAAAAATATATAAAATAATAATATAATATATAATAATATGAAATTTTATTAAAAATTCAAAAAAATAATATAATATAATATTTATTAAAAAAATTAAAACTATAAAAAAATAATTTAAAATTTTAAAAATTTAAATAATTTAAAGAATATAACTATTTAAGTTATATATAATTGTATCTCTAATAACAAATTTTCTATACTGATCATAACTTGTTAATGGAGATGAACTTATTCAATAATAGAATGGATATTTTTCAAATTTTATATAATTTATATCAAAATTAAATAATCTATTAGTTATACCATAAAAAAATAATTTTAAATCAGTAAAGAAAACTCTTAATCCTAATTCTCTACCATTTAAATAAAATCAATAATATGGTACATCTAGATATTTTCTAAATATAAATTTTAATCATGGATACATATATGCTCAAGACATTATATATATGATAATAAAATTTTGAACATTAGCTACTAATAATGGGTATCTAACTCTTCCTAATTCATTTATTCTTAAAACAAAAAAAACTCAGAATAAAAAAATAAATACAAAATGTCAAAATTTAGCAAATAAACAAACAGCTATATAATTATTTGCTAATCTTGTTCTTCTTGTATCTAATTCTAAAGTTCAAATATATTCATCATAATCAAAAGCTCAATTAATATTACCAAAAAAACTTAAAATGTGAAAAAATTGATAAAACTCTAATCATAATATATATAATAATAGTAATGTTATTAATAATATTACAGTATTTTGTTTATTAAATAAATTTCATTTTAATGTTACTTGTAAGTAATAACCTAATAAAATTATTGCAACTGAAGGTAATAATTTTATTAAAAATCATCTTCATGAAAATAGGTGTGTTTTATATATTTTTATTTGATCATACATATAAACTGGTTCTGATGAAGCATTTAATGTTAAATAAAAAAATACTGAAAAAGTACCAGCTTCTATAATTCAAAATATAATATAAGTTCTTTTTCAAAATCTTTGTATAGCAGCTGTAAATTTACTATATTGATATTTTTTTACAAAAAAAACAAAACCAGATATTAATCAATATAAAAACATAGCTACTAGTATTCATGAGAATATTATTTTATTAAATGGTAATAATCTTACATACATTAAATAATATATAGAAGATAATCCTAATAATAAACCAACTAATCAAAATCTTAAACCTAATCATATATATTTTATACCTGAAAATATATTTTCTATTAAGTTACTATTATTATTTATATAAAATCCTCAATCTGTTTGTTTTAATCTATAATCAAATCTATTATAATTAGTTAATTTTAAATATACAAGATGAATACTTAAAATTAATTTTAAAAATAATAAATCAATTAAATTTGATAAGTTTAAATTAGTTATATTATAATTTCTATAAATAAAATTATATTTAACATTATTAATTTCTCTTAAATCTTTTAAATAATCATTATAATTATTAAATAGTAAAAATGAATCTTTATAAGTAATATATAATTTTTCATTTATAATATAATAATGATTTATATTTAATTTTGTAGAAACTAAATTTGATTTTAACTCTAATATAGAGTTTATTGGTTGTAAAATTAAATTTAAATAAGAATTAAAGTGATTAACTAAATTATTTAATACTGAGGTATTATTTGATGATTCATATAAATCTAAATCTAATAATTTAGAATTACTATTAGATATTTTTGAATTTAAATTTAAACTAATTTTAATAGGATTATTTTTTGTACCTAAATTTGTTTCATTTAAATTTAATTCTCTTATAGATTCAATTTTATTAATTTCTTGTCTACATAATCTTAAAGTGTCGTATGTTAATGGTAAGTTGCTGTTATTATTATTAAATTCAAATCAATACATATTAGAAAATTTTCTATTCATTAAAAAATTACAAATTAAAACGAGAGAAGCAGGAATCGAACCCACGCTAATGATTTTGAAGACCATTGTTCTACCATTAAACTATTCCCCCTAATAAATAAATTTAAATTATATTATAAATTTGTTTATATAATTTAATATAAATTTATTTATATTAAATATTCAATTAAATGATTGTTGTAAATATAATAAATTTATATTTATTTTTTTAGATAATTTATTAAAATTATTAATTTGATATAATTTTGTTATTATATTTAAATATAATAATGATAATATATTATTTAATATGTTATATAAACTATTAAATATTACTAGTATAATAGATACTAATCATTTAAAACCTAAGTTAAATTCTATAATTAAATTTTTAGGATTATAAAATCTATATTTCATAGATCTTGATAAGAAAAAACTTAAAATAAATATATATAATAATCATCATAAATAACCAAAGTTCATAGTAAATTTATAAAATCAAAAATAAAAAGCAACTACCGCAATTATATTAATATATAAACATCAATAAGCACCTGTTCTATAAGTTTGTCTATTTCTTGAGTATCTACTTTTATTAAATATTTTATTTTTTCTTAAATAAAGAATTACAGAATTATTTACAGAATAATCTGATATATATTTAACAATATTAGATGCAGAAAAATTTATTAAAAAATTTTGTTTTATATTATTTAAAAATAAATTATTAAATTCTACATTTAAATTTAAATATTTATTAAATACATTTAAATAAAAATAATTATTTTTAATATTTAACATATTATTTAAATTTAAATATTTATTATATGAATTTAAATTTAAATTTTTACTTATATTTACATTTTTCTCATTTAATACTAATTGAGTTTTATTAAAATTATTATTAATATTAGTTTCATTAACATAATTAATATAGTCATTAAATTTTACTAAATTGTATGTTTTTATTTTTATTTTATTTTCTGATATAGAATTTTTACTTATTAATAATAAAATTATTAAATCATTTAAACTATTTATATCTGTATTTTTAAAATTATTTTTTATAATATTTAAAATTATAGAATAAGATATTTTGTTGTTAGAGTTATCTGTTAAATTATTTAAATTTAAATTATTATTTATAAAGGTATATAATTTATAATTTTGTTTAAAATTTAAGTTATTATCTAAATTATTTTTAGATAATTTATTTATATTAGAATGTATGAAATTTAAAGTTGGTCAATTTTTTAATCTTTCAATTTCAATTAATTTTATTTCATCTCTACTTAATAAATTTTTAAAAAATAATAAATTTTTATTAAAAAATGTTATTAATATTAATTTAATAAAATAATTATTATAAAAATTATTTATTTTGTTAATTTTATTTTTAAAAAAAAATAAAATAATTATATTAAATATTAAAAAAACAATTAAATATGTTATTGATCATATTATATGTAATAATAGTGCTGTCATATTAAAATTATAGTTAAAAACATATAATTTTTAAAAAATTAATTTTTTAAGATTAATTTTTGATTAAAATAATAATTATTTAGAATATAGTAGAAATCATTATAAGATGATAATTTTAATAGTGTTTCTGTATATGTTCTAAATCTAATTAATTCTTGAGAAGATGTATGTCTTCTATTAAAAAAATGTGTTGGTCAAATTAATTCTATAACTGTTGATCAAGCTAAAAAATTCATTACACAATAAGTAAATATAAATATAATTAGTTGTTCAAAAACAGCTTTTTTAGTTAAGTCATCATTTAAATCTAATAGAAATAAATAATCTAAAATCTAATTTTTTTTAAAAAAAATTTTTTATTTTGATAAAATTTTATATATTTAAATAACTATATATTCCACCAACAGGTTCCCCTACCAGTACCTTGTGTCAACTTCACTCAAATCACCAATATTAGATTAGATACTACTTATTAACTACACTATTAAAAAATAATATTTATTACAAAATTATATAATAATTAAGTATTATGTAGAAATTTTAAAATCTTCCGCTAATATCGACTTTTCGAGCGTGATGGGCGGTGTGTGCAAAATTTGACAATTATTTCACTGTAACATTATAATTTACAATTACTAACGATTTCATCTTCATGTTTTAGAATTTCATAAAACAATCTGAACTAAGATAATTTTTAGAGATTTGCTTCAGATTACTCTATCGCGTCTCTTTGTTTTTATCCTTGTAACACGTGTGTAGCCCAACGTATAAAGACCATAGGGACTTGACTTCAGCCTAAAACCCCTATAATCAATTATAAAAAAAAAGATTTCTTTAAAATTGATTATAGATTAAATAAGAATAATTTAAAAATTTATTTATTAAAAATTAAAAACTTATTTATAGGGTTACATTCGTTAAGAAAAACTTAATCCTAAACTTCACAGCACGAACTGACGACAGCCATGCAATTCCGAACTTTATCATTTAATTATAGTATTAACCATATTACTATTAAAGCCTAAAACGTTGGTAAGATTTTGCGTGGATTATCGCATTAAACCACATGTTCCACCGTTCGAACAAATTCCCGCCAATTCAGTTAAGTTTTAATCTTGCGATAATACTCCCCAAGTAGAATACTTTGCGTTAGCTATTCTCGATTTATAAAAATCATAAAGTATTCATCTTTTACAGTATGGACTACTAGGGAAACTAATCCTTATCGATACCCATACTTTCATACATCAGATATAATTTAAAATAGAAAAGCACCTTAGTTTATGATAAGCTATATAGTGTAACTGCATTTAATCGCTGTTCTATAAGTCTTCTTTTCTTATAAAAAATTATCTTTTATAAAATTTTTATTATATTTAGTATTTTAATACATTTTTAAAATAAATATTTATAAATTCCTACGTATTTAATACACTCAGTCAATGTGAATAACGCTTACTCCTCATGTATTACCGCGGCTGCTGGCACATGTATTAGCCAGAGCTTCTCTTAAAATTTACTCAAAATGTTAATTCTCGAACAAAACTTTACAATATTAGTTATCTTCTTCGTTTCCATTAGTTCGCTGGATCATGCTTTCGCATATTGTCCAAAATTCCTCACTGCTGTCAAAAAGATAGGGTAGTTTTCATACCCGTATGTGGTTGAACAATCTCTAAATTCAACTAAACATATAGGCTTATTTTACTAAAAATAAAATATTTTATTAAATAAATTTAGAAATAATTACCTAATATTATATGGATTAATCCTTAAGCTGCTTATTTTTTTTTATTGGGTTTTAAAAAATATAAAAATTATATTATATTATTATAAATAAGAATATTATTGTTAGCATTTATTTTTATTTTTAATTTATCTACTATTTAAATAGACTTAAGGGCATATTTTCATATTATACTCACCTTGACGCTATATATTTAAATTAATTTATAATTTAACTTATATAAAACTCGCATGTGTTAGGCGTCTAATTAGCGTTAATTCCGAGCCATGATCACACTCAATATAATATATTGATTACAACCTATAAAAAATTAATTAATTATCAAGAATATTTTCTCATTTCATAATGAGTTTCATATCTTTTTTTAGATACAGTATTTAACATTTTTGGTAAACCAAAAGTATTTCATCATAATAAAAAATGTTCAAATGGTAAAGCACAAACTCTAATAGGCATGTGATGATGGTATCTACCACAAATTTCAGCACATTGACCATAATAAAAACCAACATTATCTATAAAAAATGTATGATGAGTTGATCTACCAGGTACACAATCTAATTTTATACCTAATCCAGGTATAAATCATGAGTGTACAATATCATAAGAATTAGTTATTAATGTGATATTAACATGAGCTGGTAAAACTAATGTTTTTTTTGTTCTTAATAATCTTCTTGCTAATGTTACAGGTATTAATTCACCTCTTTTTTTATTTTTTTTTATTAATTTATATTGTGTTGTTTGATCATATATTGATTGTTTTAATATTTTATCATTAGATAAGTAAGGTTTACCTGAATATCTAACTATATCAATTTTATTATCATTTGAATCTTTTTGATATTTTACTTGAGGTGCTACAACTTTTTTTCTATTATATCTTTTTTGTTTTAAAGTAAGATATATAGTATCTTGTACTAATTTATGTTGCATTTTAGATGAATTAGAATTGAATCTAAATCTAAATAATTCAACAGTATTATCATTACTATTTTCAAAAAAATTATTATTAATTGTTTCTAAACCTAAAGGATATTTTATTATTCTTAAAGGTAATACTTCCCCAGGACTTCTTTTTATTCATCTTGAGTATTCATCAAAATCTTCATGTTTAATTAATTTTGTAAAATCTTGTATAATACTATTTTTAGCAGATTTATATATAATATGTTTAAATAGTTGTTTTGAATCACTATTTAATTGTTTTTTTGTTATATTAAATATATTATCTTGAAAATATAATTTAAAATTTTCATATAAATTTTCATTTTCTGTTAAATCTATAAATGGAGTATTATTTATTAAGTCTAATTCATTTAAATTTCAAGAATTTTTATTAATATAAGAGTATGTTAAATAATTAGAACTACTATTATTAAAAGTAGATTTTTTTGATGTAAAATTTACTAAGTTATAAGAAAATAAGTCATCAAAAATATTTAAATTTCTATTAATAATAGGTGAATTATTATTTATAGAATTAGATATATTTAATGATTTATATTGATTTATTAAACTTAATCTTAATTGTTCTTGAGGAGATATTACGTGAGATTTATTAGTTTTACCTGTTTCTTGTAATGATCTATTTCAATAGTTTTTAATTCATTTATTTTGAGATCTTAATTGTAAAACATGTAAATAATCATCAGCAGTTTGTAACTCACCGAAAGTATTTATTTGTCATTTATTATTACCAATATTTTTTGGTGTAGATAAAATATCAGTAAAATTTTTTAATTCAAATTTATATATTCAATATCATTGTCTAGCTCTTACTCTAACTGTAAATAAACTAGATTCATTTTGTCATTCTATTAATCTTAAAATTAAATTAGAATTAGTTAAAATATTAATACATCAAATTAATGGTATTATACAAGCTAAAAAATCACCCCATTTACCATGTGGTCTGTAACTAGTAGAAATTTTAGGTCTCATTTTTAAAACTCTGTATCTAGCAACTCTTAATATTATAAAATAATAAAATGATCATACTAATGCAAATCAAAATCATCATCAATATTGTCATTGAGCTAGATGTATTAAAACATCAGAACGTAAAGATGAAAAACCTATATTAAAATTTAATTGATATGATGTTTCAGTTCATAAATTTCCTCACATATAAATTTAAAATAATAATTATATTATATATTTAGATAAAATAAAAAAAAAAATTGAAAATACGATAAATTTAGATAAAGAATCTATTGATTTGGTATAGTAGTATGATTTTCTTCAATTTATAAAAATAACTGATATTATTAATAAAATAACAAATCAATTTAAAATACTTATTGAGTTTAAGAAACTGATATCAGGGTTATAGTGATAAGAGTAAGCGTTATTTATATTTAATGTTTTTAAATCTGATAGATTATAATATTTACTTAGTATTATATTATATAAATATAATATAACTAAATAAGAAACTATAATTAAAATTGAAATAGAAATATTTGATGCTAAAGATGTATTAGAGTAGTATTTTGAATTTAAATTTTTTCTATTAGCTTGATTATAAATAGTTTTTTTACCTTTTTTAGTATCAAAAAATATACTATAAAAAAGTCTATAAGAATAGAAAACACCTGCGATAGCACCTAAAATTAATGAGCTAAAAATAATATAATATATAAAGTAAGATTCATTTAAACCAATAAATAATAAATGTTTAATATAAAAACCTAAAGTTAATGGTAATCCACTTAAATTAATCATACAAACAAAAGAAGCTAAACACTCAAATGGTAAATATTTATAAAAACCACCCATTCTTTTAAAATCTTGTATATTTCTATTAAATCTATTAACATTACCCATACATAAGAAAGTTGCAGCTTTAAAAAAACCATGTACATATAAATATAAAATTACATATTCTAATACACCGGTTGAATAAGTTACCATTAAAAAACCACAATGACTAATAGTAGAATAAGCTAGAGTTTTTTTTGTATCAGATTGAAATGCAGATACTAAACCACCGTAAAAGGCTGTTATTGAACCAATTAATGGTATTATATAATAAGCATATAAACTTAATTCAAATAAAGGTGTTAATCTTAATAATAAATATATACCAGCAGATACTAATGTAGCTGAATGGATAAGAGCTGATGCAGGAACAGGAGCTTCCATAGAATCAGGAAGTCATATGTGAGCACCTAATTGAGCTGATTTAATAAAAGCACAACTTATAAAAAAAAAACTTATAAATTCTATTAAATTTATTGAAAAATAGAAAAAATCTATAACATAATTTTCATATAAATATATTTGACTGTTAAAAGATAATATATCTAAATTAAAAGTTGTATTAAAAATTAATAATATAGCAAAAAATAAAAATAAATCACTTAATTTATTGAATGAAAATGCTTTAAAAGCAGCTTTTAAGGTACCTACTCTTGTTGATCAAAAATTGATTAAAAAAAATGATGTTAAACCAATTAATTCTCAACCTAAAAACATTACAATAAAGTTACCAGATGATACTAATAAAATCATACTTATCATAAATAAGTTTAAAAATAAAATTAGTCTTTCTACTAATGGCTCATACCTAAAATATGAAAAAGTATAAATGTAAACAAAAACACCTATTGTTAGTGTTAGGAATGAGAAACTAATAGATGTGGTATCTATTAATAAATCAAATGTTATTCTATAACCATTTGATAAGTACATTCATTTACCTATATTTATATAGTAAAATAAATTTTTTGATACTATTAGATCAAAATAATAAAGCATAGAAAATCAAAATAATAAAATAGATATTAAATTTATTATAAATACACCGTATAAACCTAAATAACTTAAACATATTAAACTAAATATTGTTGTAAATAAGAATAATAAACCAGTTAATAAAAATAATGGGTAATTATTTATAAAATTTATTGTTGTTTTATCTATTTTGAATGTATTAATATACTCATTAATTGAGTCAAATAGACTAAAATTTAGGAATATATCATATGATTCGTATTTAGGGTATATTAATTCTATATACTCTAAGTCTACAGTGCTATATCATATAGGGTCACTTAATAATAAAAAATCTTCTAAAGCATTTATGTACATAATAGATAGATTTTTAAATATTAAAAATATTCATAATGGTATTATAGTTAGTATGAATTTAGAGTATTCAAAGATATCATTTGTATTAAATAATTGTATTCAATTAGTAAAATGAATATTATATATAATATTAAATTGTTTTAGACTAAATTCAAATCAATTTATATATAATACTAATAGTATAAAAATTGAAATATTTTTTTTAGTTAATTTATTAACTATTTTATTAAAAATAGAATTTTTTACAAAAAAATTAAATATATTTATATTTTTTTGATTATTAGGTAAGTCAGTATAATTTTTTACTCAATTTTTTAACAAACGAAAAATTACAAATTAGTTTTTATTTGATTTTTTTAAAAAATCAGTTTTTACAAATATATTATATAAATATAATTCAGTAATTAAAGGTCTTCTTAAAAATGAATTACCTAAATATATAAATATATACATAAAAGATCATAATGTACCATAATTACCGTTTATTCTATTATAAAATCTACCGTAAGGTAAATAAGAAGTAACATATAATGCACTACATAAAAATAATCAAAAAGTTATTTGATGTAATAAATTATCTTCTACAGAGTGATATTTAGGAGAAACGATATCGCTTCTATTTACAATAAAACTTGCAAAAGCAACGTTTTTTCTTGAATAATTATTTTGTTCATTAGTACCGTGAATTACTGGTTGATAAAATAAAATAAAAAAATAATAAATTAAACCAAATAATCCGATTTTATGGAATGGACAAACTGTTAATCATGCCATAAATGGTCTAAAATATCAATGTGGAGCTACTGATAAGAATCTTACATCATTTATAAAACCAATATCACCTCACATAAAATATTCATAAGATAGAGCTTCAGGTTCTGGGTACATAATAAAACATACAATCATTACAATTAAAATCATTTCTATCATTGCACCTAATTCATTAGATAAAGCTTCATCAAATCAAATCATTTCTGTTTCTAAACCATCCATAGATGATTCATTTTTTCAATCATAATGCATATCTATACCATGAATTAAACCTAAATAAGCTAAAAAGAAAGCTAAAACATAATGTAAATAAGCTAATCTTATTATTGTATCAGTATTTAATTCTTTAGAAGTAAATATTCATCAATAAAATTTACCTTTACCGGCAAAAAATGTATCGTATAAATTAGCAGCAATAGCTAATGTTATATCACTTAAGTGAGTACAACATAATACTAAACCTAAGAAAACAACAACTTGAAATAATAAAAATGTAAATACACCACTTTTTCAAGCTGCTTCTTGTTCGTATTCAAAATTATTCATATATATTTTTCTAAATAAATGAAAATAAGAGAAAATAAATAACATATCAACCCCTCTTTCATGTAATCAAAAAAAATCGTCAGTATATAAATCTTCAACATCTTCTTCTTCTCTAACCATTGGTATTAACATTGGTTCTGGTACTAAACTAAAAGCTAACATTGTACCACTAACTAATTGGCTGGCAATTGTTAAGAATGTGAAGAATCCGAAAAGAGCATTTAAATCATGAAAGCTTACAGTCATTACTGAAAAATACTGTACTACTTTTTTAATGTTTGTAGACATATAAGTGCCTTTATTTCATTCCACCATTTAAGGTTCAGTTATTTATTATAATAAGTGATAGATTTTATTTTAAATTAATTAAAATTAATAATATATTATAAAGTAATATTATTATCAATAATTAGATTATTTTTAAAATTTTTTCTTATATTATTTTTATTTATTTTTTTATTTAATAAATAGATATATTTTAATTTATTTAACATTCTGGATTTTTTTCTTTTAGGTGCGGCTATTAACAATTAATTTTAAAATTATAAATTATATAATTATTTATATAATTATACTGATATAAATATATTTATATAAAATTATAAAATAAGATAAAATAATTTACTTTAATTACTCAAATTAATATTTAATTTTATTATTTTATTGTAAATACGTTGATTTATAATCATATTTAAATTTAATTTAAAAAACATAAATAAATTTTAAACATTTATATTAAATTTTGATACATTTACAACGAAATACATATTAATTTAAATGTTTTTTTTATTATAGAGTTAATTTATATTTATTATCATAAATTAGTTATTAATTTAACTAATTAATATGATTCTATATTATTAAATAAATGGGTTTTTGAGAAAAATTAATATATGATTATAAAATAATTTTAAATAAAAATAATGAAGCTAACGAAAATAGAGAACTAATTTTAATATTTTTTAGAATTTTTTTTTTTATATCTACTATATATATATTATTATTTTCGTATAATATACATATAATTATAACCTATCCATTAGTATATCTACTTGATAAATTATTTTGAAATATATTTATTACATGATATGTACTAGATTATATACACGGTTATTTTATATATTTAGAGGATAAATATATAAATAATAAAAATTATAAAAAATTAATAAGTATATTTGATTTAATATTAAAAATAAAATATGATTTAAAAGATAAAAATTTATATAATAATATTAAATTTTTTAAAATTAAAAATATAATATATATTATAAATTATGTATATATATTTTATAATTATTTAACTAATTTTATATATAATTCTATAAATATAAATATAAATAATTTATTTTTATTTTGAATAAAATTAAATAATAATAATATATTTTTAAAAAAAAATAATAATTTAAAAAATTTAAAAAATTTAAATTTAAAAAATTTAAAAAATTCAATAAATAATAAAAATAATTTTATTAAAATTAATGAAATTGGAGTTATAGATAAAAAAGATAAACATAAGTTAATTAATTTTATATTTAATATAAAATTTAGTATATTATATATAATAAAATATACAATATTCTTATTAATAAATATTTTAAAAAAATTTATTAATAAATTAATTATATATGTATTTAATATTAATAATTTAATTAAAAATATAAAATTATCATTAATATATATATATTTATATATATATTCAAATAAATATATAAATAAATATATATATATTATATTTAATAATATATATATATATATTATTAAATATAATTTTATAATATTAAATAATAATAATATTATAAAAATAATAAATAATAATAATATAATTAATAATATTAATTATTATTTATTTAATAAATATAATTATATAGATATATTTAATATATTATATAATAATTATTATATATATTATATAAATAAAATAAAAATTATTTATAATAATATTTATGAAAAAATTGATATAAATAAAATAATATTAGAAATAAAAATATACTATGTAAATAAAAAAATACCTTATAAAAAATTTAAAATAAATAATAATATATATATTATAAAATATTTAGATTATTTAGAGTATTCTATTTTAACAAAAAAAAAATATTTTGAAGGATATAATATAATAAGATATCATAAAAAAAACAATAATAATATAAAAAAAATACCTAGTATTATAGAAAAAAATATAAATATATATAAAGATAAATATAAAACAATAATTAATAATAATAGTAAATTAATTGATAATAAATTAAATTTAATAAAATTTATTATAAAAAACTTAATAAAACTAAGAATAGATAAAAGTAATTTCTATAAAATAGATATGACACAAATAAATTTAATAAAATTTATTGTTAATACAAATATTAATAAAATTATACCTAATATATTAAATAATTATATAAATAATATAAATATAATTAAAATATATAATATATATATATTAAATAAAAATTTTAATATTAATAATAATAATATAATAATAAAAAAAATTAATAATAATATTAATTTTAATAGTTTTAATAATATTAATTTTAATAGTTTTAATAATATTAATTTTAATAGTTTTAATAATATTAATTTTAATAAATTTACATTAAATTTATATATATTACTAACATCACCTATAATAATATTAAATAGTATTATATCAGATATATGTTTATCAACCCACTATCTAATTAAATTTAAAAAAAATAAAAAAAAAATAAAAATTTTTTTAAAAAAATTTAAAAATATATTTATAAGAGTAATTAAAAGTCTTAATTATATAATATTATTTAAAAATTTAATTAGAAATAAAACTATTTATATAATATTTTTATTATCTTATATATTTAATAGTTTTTTTATAGAATACTTATATAAAGCTATAATTTTAAATAATAACATATTTAATTATATAAATATAATTATTTTAAATAAATACCAAATATACACTATATTGACAATACTAGGTTTACTTATAACTATAAAATGATCGAGAGGTGTACATTATATATATGGTAATTATTTATGAACTATGATAGCATTCCCATTATTTCTAGAATCACATAAAATATTATATTTAAAAATATTTTTTTTAAATATATTTAATTTAGACACAATAGAAAATATAATAGCCTTAAAATTAAACATATTAAATACTATAAATTATAAAATATATAATCTATATAATTTATTTGGAATATTTATAATAATATTTTTTTTAATGTATTGTATTAAAAAAGAAGCATTTAAATCTATATATGCTAATTTAAGAGCCACAAGATGAGAATTTATAAAATTTCCTATAATAATTATATTTTTAGAAATATTTAGAATAAAAATTATAAAATTAATATCTATATTTATATTATACTCTAATATTAGTAGCTATATATTAAATATATTTATCTATATAAACAATAATATTTTTATAAAATTAATAATATATTTTATAAATATTTTTATATACGAAATTAAAAGTTTTCCATACTATATATTGTATATAATTAGTACTCCTAATTTTTATATTATAAATTTTTTATTAGATTTTTTAATATTTATTATAAGTTTAAATTGATTATTAATATATTTAAGAAAATATTTAAATTTAGATAAAAAATATGTAGCATTCCCATTAGTTACATCTGAAATTATAATAAAATATATAATATACTTTTATACATTTTATTATCTATTTATATATACATATACATGAATAAACGATGGTAAATTAATTTGATATGGTACACAATCCCTATTTTTAATTTTATTTTATCTAGAAATAAGAGTACACAAAATACCTAAAAAAACAGTAGCTTGATATTTCAGACAAATTGTTGATTTATGACCTTCAACTTGTTGTACAGTATGAACTTTACCTGAATACTTACACTTAGATCAACAAAAATACTTAGCTATGAGAATTAAATTTAAAAAATACAAATTAATATATAAGAACAATTTTGATAAATCAGAACTTTGAGAAAAAAAAGTTATACTAAAGTATCAAAGAGAAAAAGAATTATACTTATATATTTTTACTAGTTTTTGTAAATTAATGACAAGAAAAGAAAGTATGTTAAAAGAGTTTAATGTATTTGATTATTACGGCTGACAATATGATTGAACATATAATTACAAAAAAATAAATATATTTAAATGAAAATTAGATTGATGAGATAAACCACACATATATTTTTTTAAAAAAAATATTATACTATCATATCTAAAATTTTATTTTTTTTATTATCACTCAATACTATATAGATTTTCATGTAAATACAATTTTTTATTAAATTATGAATTAGCTATAAAATCTATTGATTATTTATATACAAATATGTATTTACATAATTTAGAAGTAATAGATAATAATTTAAATATTAAACATAGTTTATTATTTAGAGCTAAAAAATATAAAAATTCATGTTCAAATTGAAAAGTAAATATTGTAAATGAAAGTAATGAAATTAAGAGATTAAAGGATTTAAAAAAATTAAAAAAAATATTAATGGAATTTAGTTCTGGTAAAAGACTAAAAACATTAGATTGAGTTTTTCCACTAGATTATGATAAACAATATAAAAAAGATGGTTGAAAAATGTTTGAAAATAAGAATATTGATTCTATAGAATTAGATTGAAGACCTGAATTTTCTGAATGATAATTAAAATAATGTTATAAATAAAAAAATTTTAAATATAAAGATGCAAAATAAATATATGCAGCCAATCCAACTATTTATTGTTTTTGAAAAATTAAACTCAAAAATATGAATATCAAAAAAATTAAATTCAAATCACTCTATATTATTAGTACCAAATAATTGATTTTACTCATTAAATATATTTTTAAAAAAAGAATTATTATTATCTAATTTATCATTAATAGAGAATTCTGCAATTGATACCTCTTATTATAATTTAGAAACAAATCAAAATAATTTAGATAAAAATTCTATAGAAAACTATTTCTTTAAAAATAAATTATTAGTTTTTTATAACTATTATAATTATTTTTTAAAAAATAAATTAACATTTTTTATAATATTAAATTCATTATCAAAAAATATGAATTCTATAGATAGAATATTTTCAAATGCAAATTGATTAGAAAGAGAAACCAGTGAAATGTATGGTATAAATTACAAATGAAAAACCGATACTAGAAAACTTTTATTAGATTATTCTAAAATAGAAAATCCTATGTTAAAAGAATTTCAATGTGAGGGTACTCAAGATGCCTTTTATAGTATTTTTGAAAATCAAGTAGTAGTTTTAAAAAATGAAACTGTTGAATTATAATAAAAAAATTTTTAAATGTTAACTTGAATATCATTTTGGTCATTAATTTTTTGAATAATTTTAATAATTATGTCTTTAAAGCCTAAAAATTTTATATCAATTTTATTTATTTCTGAGTTAACTTGATTATCATTATACTCTTTATCAGTATTATTAGGCGCAATTTACTGTGATATAACTTTATTAAGTACATCATTTTTTATCCTTGGTGTAGCAGGTTTAGAATTTTCTTTTGGTATTTTAATTTCTATTTTATATAAAAATTTAAATGAATCTTTAAATATCGAAAATAATAATAAATTAAATAGTCAAAATATAATGGATAAAAACTTTAAATCTCCAATAGAGAAAATAAATTGAAATTAATTAACTATAATGTATAAACTAAACAAATATAAACTACTAACTAGTTTAATAATAGTGCCATTATCAGTATTTAACCCTATAAGTGGTGGATACCCGATTGGTTTTGGTGGTTGGGGCGTCGATGTATGACCTAAATTAGTAATACTACTTTTAATGTATGTATTAGTATATCATTATTTATACTTTATATTTTGAAATATTGTCGAAGAAACTATATATAAATACTTTGATTTATTTTTTTCTAAATTTGGTGGATTTAATCTAGATCCTGGATCAAATGTAACACATTTAGAAGATATTGTAATATTTATAGAATATATATGTTATCATTATTTCTTGTATTTTTTATTTATAATGTAATTAATGTAATTTTATGGGTGATGCTATAGTAATAAGTTTAATTCAAAATGTATTAATATTTGGTATAATATTCTGATTATTAACATGGGGTGCTGAATATTTTTATACAAATAAACAACAATTAACAAAAAAACAATTTTATGAATGTGGTTTTAAAGCTTTATCAGAATTAAATATTCAAATAAACTTTAACTTTTTTATGTTAGCAGTTTTTTTAATTTTATATGATGTGGAATTTACATTTTTATTTCCAATTTTATTCAATTTCTCTCTATTTTCTCTACTAGAATTTATTCTAGTATTTTTATTTATATTTTTAATAATAGTATCATTATTTTATGATTGAATTCATAATGTATTATCATGATCTGTTGAATAAATAGGTGAGTATAGCTCAATTGGTAGAGCGTTAGATTGTGGATCTAAAGGTCATAGGTTCGATTCCTATTATTTACCCGATAATTAATAAAAAATTTATTATAAAAAAAGAAAGTTTTTTATATGAAGCTTATGTATGAAACCATTCATTAACAATTATAGAAAATATAAAAATACAATATATAGATAAAAATTTCAATTTACTTGGTAAATATTACTCAAAAACATTTTATTATAATATTTATCCTTTATATAGAAATTTAACTAATAAAAATTCTATTTTAATATGAAATTGATATTATATATATTATATTAATAATTTATTTTTTTATAATTTAATTAACAACAATAATAAAAATAATTTTGAAAAATATAATATATTAGTTATTAACTTAAAATCTAAACAATTAAGAATATCTATAAATTCATCAAAAAATACAATTTTTAATTTATCTGTTGGGAGAGTGTTATCAACCCTAAATATTGATATAAAATCAAAAAAAAAATCAAATAAAGGTGAAAGACTATTTATAGAGTATATTACTAATTTTTTAAATAATAATAAAAATTTTTTTGGTTTAAAAAAATTATGTATTATAAAAATAATTGGTTTAAAAAAAAATTTTACTATAAATGAGGGTATATTTAAATTATTAAATAAAAATTTTTTTATATTAAATTTAATAAATGAGTTAAAACTACCTAATAATTATTTTAAATACAAAAAAATAAGATCTATTAAAAGAAGATTAAAAAAAAGAATAATTAAAGATGAGAATTTCCTTTAATATTATTAATTTATAATTAACCTAGATTATTTATTTCTAATAATATGTATATTTATTAATATATTTAATATAATAAATAAAAATATTATTAAAATTTTAATAATATTTTATTATTTATTTATAAATTTTTTTATAAAAAATTATTGTATAGATAACATATATTTATATATACTAAATAATATAATAAATATTAATTATAATATATTAATTATATTACTATTTATATTAATTAATATAAAATATAAAATTAATAACCTATTAAACTCAATAATTATGATATACATTTTTATATTTAATAACTTATACTATGATTTTATACTAAATGTTAATAACTATAATTTAAATATTAATTTATTGAACGGTTTATTTTTAATACATCCTATATTAATATATTTATTCTATTCTCTATTTTTTTTAGTAGTAATTATAATTTTAAATAATTATTATAACATAAAATATTTTAATACAAATTTAAATAATTTTATAATTAATTATAATAATATCTTAAAATATTTAAAAAAATTAATTAATTTTAATCTAAATTATATTATAATAGCTATTATATTAGGTTCATGATGAGCATTTCAAGAATTAAATTGAGGTACTTGATGAAATTGGGATTTAATAGAAATAATAAATTTATTTTATTTAATATTATTTATTAAGATAAACCATAAAAATATTATTTGATATAAAAAAATTTTTAATATAAAATTAGTATCATATTTATTTATTATACTTTTATACATTATAATAGTTAGATATAATTTAGTACAATCTATTCATAATTTTATTATAATAAATAATTTAAATCAATATTTAAAATATTTAATATATGTTATAATAATCTATACTTCTATATATTTATATGCAAATTTATATAAATATAATAAAATTTATTATAAATTTAAAAATAATTATATAAATATAATACTAAACTTTATATATTTACTACTAATATTGAACATTATATTTAATATTAGTAACAATAATTTAAATAATATTATTAATATATTTATAATGTATTTAAATAATTTTATAAATTTTATTATATTTTGATTTTTTATATATTTACTTAAAAATGTCAATATTATTAAATATAATATATTTAGTACTATTTTGAACGAATTAGTAATAATTGCAAATATTTATTATCTTTATAGAACAATAAGATTATTTAAATACTTACATTTAATAGTAATATTTTTGATATTATCATTAAACTATAACTATAATTATAATATTTTTTTAGAAATTAATAATTATATTTTATATAAAAATTTTTATTTTAACGATAACAATTTAATATCAAACTTAATAGAAATATCAATTAATTCTATAAATTATAATATATATAATAATAATTCAATTATAAGTTTAAACTCTATTATAAATATTAACAATATTGAGGAATATAATACACAAGTAGCGTTATCCAAATATTTTTTAACTTATTGGTTAGAGCTTTATAATAATAATAAATATATATATATATATTTATTATTATTAAACTATATATATATATTTTATATATATATTTATATGAATATATGTAATAATAAAATTTTTAAAATAATATACTAAATATAAGTAAAATATATATATATATAATAAATACAAAAATAAAATATATATTTAAATTTTATACCAATTAATTTGTAATTTTGAGATTTAAAAATTTAAGTAACGTAAAACAAGTATCATTTAAACTTAGAAATTATAAAAAAACTGTTAAAACTAGATTTATATTTGGTAATAGTATGATAGTTTTATATAAAAACTCAAGATTCGAGGCTATTTACTATGAACTTTTTAGAAAAATAATAAAAATAATAATAAAAAAAAAAAATGTTATAACTAAAAACAAAAATTATTGAATATTTTTAAGAATGAACACACCATTAACAAAAAAATCTAAAAACTCTAGAATGGGTAAAGGTAAGGGTGCCTTATATAGATGATTAATTAGATTACCTAGAGGTTTTAAATTACTAGAATTTAAAAATATAAATTATTATAGATTAAATATTTTATCAAAAAAATGATCAAAAAAAATAAATTTACCGCTAGCATTTATATCAAAAGCTAATTTTTAATTTAATAATAATTGAATAACAATATAAATATTAATATAAGATACAAAATGAATTTTAGTCCTAAATTATTAAATTCAAAGGTTTCATTATCAAAATTTAAAATAAATAAAATATATTGTAGAAATTTTATCTTTACATTACTTATTTTTGATTTATTTAATAATAATTTTAATAATAAATTTAAACCAATAAATTATAATATACATATTATAAAAAAAAGAAAACATATAGGTTCTATTTTAAGAGCACCATATAAATCAAAAATAGCTCAATTCAGTATAGGTTTATATAGATATTATTTAGTTTTATCCTTTAAAATTAAAACAGAATTTAAACCAAAAATTAATAATTTATTAGAATTTAAATTATTAATTATTAAATTACTTAATTCTTATAACTATTTTGAATCAACACTAGTTACACAAATATCTAGATCAATAAAAATACCAATTTTATTGAATATAATTTAAAATTTTTAAATATTTAATAATTTCTTAATATATGAAAATAATAGTAGAAAAAATAACTTTTTAAAAAATAAAATAAAATTTAATAAATTTTTTAAAAAATACCAACCCTTAAAATATTATATATTTCTAATAAATTTATTTTTTTCTTATAAATTTAATTATTATATTTTATCATTTAATAATAATAATTTATTAAAATTAGATTTAAATCAACTAATAAATTAATACATTTTACTTAAGTTATCCATTAATATTATATTGTTAAAGTTACTAGTTTCGGATTATATATTTTTTTTACCAATCCTATTAAATTTATTCAATTATTGACTATTATTTTTTAAAAATAATTTATCTACAATTAATAAAAAAAATACTTGAGATAAATCAATAAGTGTAAAAAATATAATAATAAAACAAAATCCATCATTTATGATTAAATTAAATATATTATTTAATCTTTTAATGGTTTTATATTTATTTACATTTTTTGGGTATGCATCAACTTTTTGATGATCTCATTTTAAAATTAATAATTATTTATTATATATGTTTTTAATTGTTATATTATTTAATACTTATTTTTTATATATAGCAGATAAACATGTTAAAAATAATAATAATTACTCAATTGATTATATATTTTCTATAATAAATATAACATTATTTATACCATTAATATTTTTATCTAATACATTATTTACTTTTTTTTTTTTAATTGAATTAGTATCTTGCTCTATATTTTATAAATTTATAGTAAGTAAATTAAGTTTTAAAAATAATAATTATAAAGATAATTTTTTTTCTATATATTCAAAAAATTATATAAATATATTATTTTACCAATACTGATCATCATTTTTTAGTTCTGTATTAATAGTATTTTCTATATTCTTTTTTTTTTATATTTCAGGTACAACAGAGTGATCAGTATTAAATTTTTTAATTTCTTCTAATAATCAAATCAATTATTTAAATAATAATATAATGTTTTTAATTATAACAATAATACTAATTATAGGTTTTATAATAAAATTAGGTGTAGCACCTATTCAATTATATAAAATTGAAATTTATAAAGGTCTTCCATTTTTATCTATATTTTTTTATACAACATTCTACTTTTTAGTATTTTTTTTATTTTTTTCTATGTTATTTATTTATTATTTAACATCCCTAATTAATTATTATTGAATAATATTATTTATAATATCTTTAATAGGTTTAATGTATATATTATCTCTAATGTTTGATATTAACTTATTTAAAGCATTTTTAGCTTATAGTACTATAATTAATAGTGTATCTTTTATATTATTAATACTAGCTATAATTTTTTAATTAATTATATAATTGAAACAATTAAAAAAAATATATTTAAATAAAATAAAACTTATAAAAAATAAAAAAAATTTTACAAAAAAATTGTATAAATTAAAATTATATAAATTAAAATTATTCTATAATTTTAAATCTAATATAAATTTTTATATAAATAAATTAAATTATTTTCAAGAACATTTAAATACAGTTGGTTTAAATAGTATATTTTATATAAATCATTCATCAGATTTATTAGAAGATAGGTTTTCTACCAGTAGATATCACACATTTGATAGTTATTTAACATCTATAGAATTAATTAATTACTCTAATATAACTGGTAAATTTATTATTAAATATAAATATTCTATGTTATCTTACTTTTTACCATTTTTATTAAAAAATGGTAAAAAATTATCTACAATAAATACTATGTTAAGTGCTATATCTAACATATATACCAACTTAAATTACAATTCAATTAATAATTTTTCTAATTACTCATATATTAATCAATTTAAACATTATATTGATAAAACCGATGATGTATATAATTTAAATTTTTTAATACACTGAATAATTAATATATATAAACCTGTTTTTGATATAAAATGTTTTAATTTACCAAAAATTCATAAAAAAAAATCAGATAAATCAGTTTTATTTAAAATTTTATATTTATCAGATAAAAATAGATTAAAAACAGCTTATAAACATATTACAATAAATATAAAAAAAGATCAAGCAAATAAATTAAAATACAGGATAATAAATACTTTTTTAGATATGTTATTAAATTATAAAAAATCTTATTTATATACTAGAAAAATATATATTTATGAGCAAGTTATGGATATGTAATATTAAATTAAAGTGTTACTAGTAACAGCGGTTAAAACTCTTGTTTTAGGTGGATGTATGTTACCAATCGCATTTGGTGCTTTAGGTACAGGTGTATTATTTGCAGGTTTCAATATTGCAGTATCAAGAAACCCAGAAGAATCAGAAGGTTTATTCAATAACACTTTAATGGGTTTTGCTTTCATTGAAACTTTCGTATTCTTATCATTTTTCTTAGGTTTTGCAGTTTATTTTATATAATTTTATACTCCAATAAAATTAATTAGTTAGTGCCATATTTTGTATTATTATTTAAAATATTGATATTTTGTGTTATAGCTATCGCTACAAGAGGTACTTTACCAAGATATAGATTTGACCAATTTACTCAATTAAATTGAAAACATTTTATTTATATTTGACTAGGTTTTTTTAATGTTTACTTTATTATTTAACTAGTTTTTTTATTTAAAAATTTTTTTTACATCCATGCTTAAGTAGCTCAGTGGTAGAGCGTCAGGCTGAAAACCTGAAGGTCATTGGTCCGATTCCATTCTTAGGCACTTTATAATATGTTTTAAACTATTATATAATAATGTTTTTAGGTATAATAAAAGATTTTTGAAAACTACTAAATAAAAAAGTAGTACCATTATATTTATGATTATTTTTATATGGATTTAACACATCAATAGAAGATAATTTTTTTATATGTTCTTATTTAAGAGATGAAGTTTTCGGTAAAGATGAAAATACAATTTTAGTAATAATATTTTATATAATATATTCCTTAAGTTTATTTTATTTAAATAAAATAAAAAATAAAAGTATAAATATAAAATATTCTACTTTATATACAAAAAATTTTTTAATAGAATTATTAACTTTAAGATATAAATTATATGTTATTTGTAATACATCTATTAACCATATATTATTATTTATTTACACAAAATTATATTTATTTAATATTTTTTTATTAAATAGTTATAAATCATATAAAATTAATACATTAGTTTTATATTTAATTAATTTAGCAAATTTATCAACATTAATTTGATACCCTATATATAAAACTTATTCTATTTTTGGTTTTTATAAATCAACAAGATTAAATTTCATTGATTTAAAAAATGAAAATATGAAAAGATTAAAATGTTAATATTTTTAATTTAAAGTAATTTTAATAAAAACATTAAATATCATAAAAAAAATAAATAATATAAAAAAATTAGATAATGTAAATTCTAATAATTTTGATTTTAATTTTTATAACCACCAATATAAAAATACAATTATTAATAAAGAATTTATAAATGAGAAAACTTTCTTTTTATCAACATATAAAAATAATAACATAATATTTAATTTAAACAATTATAATTATAGTAATAAAAATATCCAATTATTTAATTACTATGTAAATACAATACTAAATATTAATATAAATATATTAGAATTATATAGAAATATTAATAATAAAAAAATATACTCTAATTATGATATTACAATGTTATATAACTTAACATTTAATAAATTAAATGAACAAAACATTATATTTTCAAAAAAAATATCAAATAAAGTAATCAATGTTAGAACTCAATTTAAAGCATCAAATATAAAAATTTTAAAAAAAACATCTATGTTAGACATTATATTAAAAAAATATATCGAAACATACTTAGACTCTAAAGTTTCAATAAATTTTGATAAATATAATATTAATTTTTTTAAAAGAAAAAATATGTATGTAAAAACTATAAGAAGAAAATTACGTAGAATGAAAAAAATGTTAAAATGAGCTAAAATCTCTTTAAGAAATTTTATTAGAATAACATTAATATTTTTATGTACTAAAGATATAGAAATATTTTCAAAAATATTAATAAAAATTATGAATTCTATGCACTATAAAAATCATAGAAGATTTTTATATTATTTTAAACTATTTATAACTAAATCAATGAATTATTACTTTGAATTATTAAAATTTGAAGGTTTTTTTTTTTATTTAAGTGGTAAAATAAGTGGTGGTGGTAATTCAAAAAAAAAAAATTATGCTATTAGATGTGGTAAATATAGTTTAACAAATAAAATGTTAAAATTAAAATTTAAAAAAGGTTTAATTTATACAAAAACTGGAGTATTAGGTTATAAATTTATGATATCTTATAGTTAATTAATTATTGAGCAGCTGTTTTACCTTTTTTTTTATATATAATTTGTCTAGAAAATCTTAAACCTCTTTTAGTAAAAATATTATTATATCTTATATTTCTAATTAATATTGAATCATTAATTAAATGGTTATAATTATTTTTTAATAATATAACTTTATTTTTACTTAATCTTTTTAATATAATATTATTACCTATAAAAAAACATTTATGAGCTCTATTAAAATATAAAAATAAATTATTTATTTTTTTCTTAAATTTAAATCCTTTACCTGTAAATTTTATTTTATTAAAAAATAAATTATCTCAACTAAATAAAAATTTATTTAGCTCATTATTAAATAATTTATTTTTATTATTAAATGAATCATCACTTAATTTAATTGTATTAGTATCTTTATTTATAAAAATGCTATTGTTAACTTTTATACAAAAATAATAATCATCATTATATAAATATATAAATTTATTGGATTTTTTTTTATTTTCTATTAATAAATAATTTATATTATATGGTATAAAAAAAAATACATTATTCATAATTTATTATCAACTATTTATACTAATATTTTGTAATTGACCTAAAGTAGCCTTTCTATTTAATTCATGTCTTCCAAGACCAAGATATTTATTTACATTTTTTCTATAACCGCTAAATTTACAAATTTTATGATATTTTTTATATAAAATTTTATCATTATTTAATATCATATAAGAATATGATCTATTAATTGTTTTAATATTTCTATTATAAAATATGCTTTTTAAAATTATATTTTTTAATTTATTTTTATATATATATATTTTTTTATATTTACATTTTAGTATATCTTTTCTTCTTTTAAATAACATTTATAAATTATCTATCAACTTCTCCAAAAACAATATCTACTGTACCTACTAATGTTACTAAATCAGCTAAAAAATGACCCTTACCTATTTTAGGCATAACTTGTAAATGATGATAAGCTGGTGATCTAACCTTACATTTATAAGGTTTATTACTACCATCAGATAACATACTAACACCAAATTCTCCTTTAGGGGATTCAACTGATTGAAAAGTATAACCTGATTCCACTAAAACACCCTTACTTCAAAATTTAAAATGATTTATTAATTCTTCCATAGAATTATAATCATTTTTTGTATTTTTAATATTAACTTCATTTTTATTTAAATAATTTAAAACTAAATGAGGTAATATTGTGGTATTTTTATTAAAATTATTGTTACTAATATTATTATTATTATTTATATTTTTAATATTATTATATTTAGATATTTTATTTATAGATTGATTAACTATATTTAAACTTTCACACATTTCGTTCATTCTGATTAAAAATCTATCATAACAATCCCCATGTTGTCCTATATAACTTCTAAAATTTAAATAATAATAATTTGCATATGTTTCTGTTTTGCTTAATCTTAAATCTCTTTTTATACCACAAGATCTAGCCATTACACCTGTTAAACCATAATCTAAGCAAGTTTGGAAAGAATAAGTACCTATATTAATTAATCTTTGTTTTCATATTTTATTATATGTAAGAACATTATGCATTTCATTTAATGTAGTAAAGAAATTTCTACTAAATTCTAATATATCTTCTAATAAAAAAGATGATATAGCATTTAAATTAACTTCATTTGGTCTATAAAAAGCAGCATGCATACGAGCACCACACACTCTTTCATAGAATTCCATTAATTTTTCTCTTTCCTCAAAAGCTCAAAATACTGATGACATACTACCAACATCTAATGCATGACAAGCTACTGCTAATAAATGATTTAATATTCTAGTTAATTCATCATACATAGTTCTAATTTGTGTAAATGTTGCTGAATAGTTTGTAGTACCTAATAATGATTCTATACCTAAACAATAAGCATGTTCTTGTACCATCATAGATACATAATCAAATCTATCAAAATAAGGCATACCTTGTAAATAAGGTCTATCTTCTATTAATTTTTCACTACCTCTATGTAATAAACCAATATGTGGATCAAATCTTTCTGCTATCTCACCATTTAATTGTAAAATTAATCTTAAAACTCCATGGGCTGCAGGATGTTGGGGACCAAAATTAACATTCATAGTTTTTATTTGTTTTGAATTCACTTGACTTCTAGGTGATTCAGGTTTTCATAATTGAAATATACTTCTATTCATATATTTAATGTCAGTTTTTAACAATGCTTTAATTAGTAATAATTTAAATTCATATGGTTTATCTGTATTATTATTAAATATAATAAATTATTTATTAGTATTTTTATTAATAATATCTGTAATTTTATTATGTAACATATCAAAATTTAAAAGTTTAAATCAATTTAAAGAATTTAATAGCTACAATCTAATTCTATACTCATTAATTTTTAGTATATTATCTATGGCAGGTATACCACCATTATTAGGTTTTACTGGTAAATTTATTGCAATTTTATACTCTATTTTCAAATCTCAATATATTCTAATATTATTTATGTTAATATTAAATATATTTGGTATGTATTTTTATATACAAAATTTAAGATTTGTAGTAAAAAAAAATAAATCATCTATACTTAACTATAAAAATTATTATGTTAATATTAATTATGCAATAACATTAAATATTGTTATACTAAATTTTTTTAATATATTTGGTATTTTATTTTTAAGCGATTTAATATTAATATTAAATTATATAACATCTTATATATATATATAAATATATAATATACTAAATAAACTTGTAATCTTTTATTTTTATATTGGGATCGTTATGTATTAATAAAATTAAAGGTAATTTATATAGAAAATTAAGGGCTAGAATTTTAGGGGATAATCCTCAAAAAAAGGGTGTTGTTATGAAAGCTAGAATAGTTACACCTAGAAAACCTAATTCAGCAAGAAGACCTGTTGCTAAAGTTATTTTAGTCAATAAAAAACGTTTAACATCTCATATACCAGGTATTGGTCATAATATTAGAAGACATTCTTCAGTATTAGTAAGAGGTGGGGGTGCAAGAGATTTACCAGGTGTTAGATATACTTGTGTTAGAGGTGTTTATGATTTTTCAAAAGTTATGAATAGATTTAATAGAAGATCTAGATACGGTATTCCTAAACCTGATGAAGAGAAAAAAAAATTAAGAAGAAAATTTAGAGTATAAATTATTAATTATTATATTATAAATGAGAGTAGATTACATAGTAACTCCAGTAAATGCTGTAGTATCTTGAGCTAGACAAGGTTCATTCTGACCATTAACATTTGGTTTAGCTTGCTGTGCTGTTGAAATGATGCATGCAACAGTTAGTAGATATGATTTTGATAGATTTGGTGTAATTTTTAGAGCAACACCTAGACAAGCTGATTTAATTTTAGTTGCTGGAACATTAACAAATAAAATGGCTCCAGGTCTAAGAAGATTATATGAACAAACATTAGACCCTAAATGAGTTTTATCTATGGGTAGTTGTGCAAATGGGGGTGGTTATTATCATTACTCATATTCGGTTGTTAGGGGATGTAATAGAATTATACCAGTTGATATTTATGTACCAGGTTGCCCACCAACAGCAGAGGCATTAATGTTTGGTGTATTACAATTACAAAAATCTTTATACAGACAAATAAATGAAGGAGAAAAAAAATATAATAAAAAAGATATCACAATTTAATTCTAATAAAATAATAAAATTAAATTACAAAAAAGAGATTAAATATATTTTTAAAAAAAAAAATTTTAAAAACAAAAAATTTAATCAATTACTATTAGTATATTATTCTATAAAAAAAATATTAAAATTAATTAGATACAATAAATATAATATTTATAAAACAAAAAATAACCTACTAATTAATAAATTCATTTACTTTAATTTTATTACTAATGGGTTAGATTTAAAATATGATTCTCAATTAAAACAAAATTTATATGATAATGTTTATATATCTAATTACTTAATTAAAAAAACATTAACTTCTAAATTAGATAATTTAGATGTAATTAAATTACATAAATTTTTTAAATTAATTGAAAATAAATATACTAATGATTTTGTTTCTGAAAATTCTTATTTAGATTATTTTAATTTTATAAATTTAATTTATTTTAATTTTATATATAATATATATAATACATATAAATTTATTTTAATAAATAAAATTAATTAAAAATTGTTTTTAAAAAGTTATAAACCTAAAACTCCATCTTTAAGATTTAAAAAAGATATATATAAAATGTCACCTTTTATAAAAAAAAATAATTTATTTTTTTTTAATAATAAAAATAAATCTGGTAGATCAGATAACGGTAGAATAATACTTAGAAATAGGGGTGGTAATATATATAATAAACACATAAGCATTGATATAAATAGAAATAAATTAACAAATTTAGCCATAATAGTTTCATTAAATTATTTAAATAAAAATTCATGTTTTATAGGTTTAATTAAATATTCTAATAACTCTTTATCTTATATAAAATTATCTAACGGTTTATTTATAGGTAATTTTACAAAATCTATAGATAGACCAATAAATTTTTCATTTAATTTTAAAAATGTATTAGGTAGTTTTATTATATTAAATTTAGCTCCAAAAAATTGTATATTTTCTAATTTAATATCAATTGATTCTAATAAATCAAATTATGCTAAATCTGCTGGAAATTATTTAAGTATTATAAAAAAAATAAAAGAATTAAATATATTCATTTTAAAATTACCAACTGGTAATAAAAAATATTTTAGTGGTTTATCTAAAGCAACTGTTGGACGTAACTCTAATTTTTTAAATAAATTTACTGTAATTGGTAAAGCGGGTATAAATAGACTAAAAGGTTTTAGACCAAGCGTTAGAGGTATAGCCATGAATCCAGTAGATCATCCACATGGTGGTAGAACAAAAACAAATCAACCAGAAATGTCACCATGGGGTTGAATAACAAAAAAAAATAAATAATTAATTAAATGGGTAAATCTAATTGACGTTTAAAATTTATTTCAAAATCAACTTTATCAAAAATATTTAAAGAATCTATAGGTGTAAAAATTAAAAAAAAAACAGCTATTATAATGAATAAATCCTCAACTATATCAAAATCATTAGTTGATAATATTTTCTTCATTCATAAAGGTTATAAATATAGAGAACTTAAAGTAACTAATTATCACATTGGTTTTAAATTTGGGGAATTTATATTAACAAGAAAACCTTGTATTTATCCTAAAAAATCAAAATCTAGTAAAAAATAATTAATTAAATGGGTTTAAAAAGTTTACCAATGTTAAATAAATCAGGTATATCAATGTATTGATCTAATATATGGGATAGTATAAAATTATATAAAAAATATAGTTTAGGATTTTTGTATTTAAATGATGTTTTATATTATTTTCTAAATGAAAATTTATATTATTATTGTATAATGAGAATAAGAAGATTAGATAGTGATTATAGAGGTTTAAGAGGTTATAAACATATAAATATAAATAAATTAAAAAAATCTTGAAATATGAGAAATTTTTATTTAGGTAAAATATTATTTTTTAATAATCAAGGTTGAATTATTATTTTAATAAATTACTTCAATTCAAAAAGAGGTAAATTATATCAAAAATATAAAAATTCTAAAGTATTTAAAAAATTATTTAAATCTTTAAGATTTAATACATTAAGATACACATATAAATTAGATAAATATAAATATAAATTTTAAAAAATGAAAGAATTTTTTCAATTAAATGGTTATATATTTAGTAAAGATACAAATTTTTATTCAACAAAAAATAAAATATATGGTTGAAATAATTTTACTTATAAAATTATTTATGACAGATTTGAGAAATTTTATTCTAATAATTTAATATCATATAAAGATTCGGAATGAAAAAAATTTAAATCTATAATTTTAAAATTTTTCCCTAAAAGTAGAAGTATAAAAAATAGAGTTGATTGTAATATCTTTTTTTTAGATTTTTTAAATACTTATAGAGGTTTAAGACACTCAAAAGGATTACCGGTAAGGGGTCAAAGAACTTGAACAAATGCTTGATCTACATATAGATCTAATTTAAATTTAAGAAAATTTAAAATAGAAATAGCAAAAAGAATATATGGTAATATGCCTGTAACTACCTTAACTACAATATATATGGCTGAACAAATAAATTATATGTGAAAATTACAATGAAAAAAAGAATGGTTACAAGCTAGAAGTAAAAGATTAAAATTAATGCAAAATGAGCATAATATGTTCAAAATTGATATTAATTCAATGTCTAAAGGTTATATTGATGGTTTTGATAAAAAAAAAGAATTAACTAAAAAAAAAAAATCCCAATCAAAAAAAAATGTATTTACATTAGGTTTTGAGCCTGGTTTTACTCTTTTTTATTTAAAACCTAATAATTCTTTAAGTTCTAAAGAAAAAAATAAAATTAAAATAATATTAAACGAAGAGGAGAATAGAGTAAAAATTGTTCAAAAAAAAAAAAAAATTGTATTAAAAAAAAAACCAGAAAAAAAAAAAAAAAACTCATCTTGAGAATAAAAATTTTTAATTTAAATACATTTAATTTGAGCTAAAAAATTAAAAAATAAAAAAATATTAAAAAAAATATATAGAAAATATAACTTCACAATTATTAATACAGTTAAATTAAATTTATTAAAAATATTTAAAATAATACAAATTAATAAATTAAATTTTAGTTTAATAGCTATAATAAAATTTAAAAATTATTTTAATTTAATAAAAAAAATATATAAAAAAAAATATAAAAAAAAATATAAAAAAATATTTAAAAAGGTTGCTAAATATAAAATTTTTTATAAAAAAAGATTTAAATTAAAAAATAAATTTAAATATAATAAAAATTTTAAAAATATATTTAATAGTCTAAAAAATAAAAAAACAAAAATAAATGAATTATTATATTTTTTAAAATATTTTTTAGTTTTTAGGAAAAGACAATCAAGAATATTTAATTTATCTAAAGTTAAATCTAGATTATCTAAAAGAAAATTTTTTTTAAAAAAATTTAAATTTAAAAAATTTATTAAATATTTTTCAAAAAAATATAAATCTTTAAATTTTAAACAAAAAAAACATATCAATTTAATTAATTTAGATCTCTATTTTAATAGAAATAAAAGATTTTATAGATTACATAGATTATACGATATTAGAAAAAAATATATTAGATATTTATCTAATAACAGAAGTATATATAAAACATATAAATTTAGAAATAAATTTAATTATAAATTTATAAAAAGACACATTAGATCAGTATCCTCATTAAATATAAAAAGTAGAGTTCATATGTATGAATTTTCTTTAAGAAATATAATTATAAAATTAAAATATGCTTATACTTATAGAAATGCTGAATTATTTATAAAAAGTGGTTTTCTTTTTTTAAATGGTCATCAAGAATTTAATCCATTTAAATTTATATATAAAGGTGATATAATAGAGTTAATTTATTCTAAATTTATTATAAAAATGAAATATATGATAAAAAAGAAATTAAGTACTAGTATGAGAAAATTTAAAAAATATAATTGAAGAACAATAAAAAATAAAATTAATTACGAAGATAGAAAAATTAGAATTTCTAGATTTTCTGAAAAAATTTTAAATTACAAAAATAAAATTACAAAAATATTTCAATTTGATTATAGAACACTATCTTATATTATGGTTAACGACATAAATTATAAAAAAGATTTAACTTATTTAAATAAAAAAATTTTACCTATTTATTTATTAAAGTTATTTAATTGAAAGTTAATATCATAATTTTTTTTTAACTAATTTTTAAATGTTTACTTATATTTTTATTGAAAAGATTTATAATATATATTATATATTTTTTATTGATTTTTCAGTTTATATTAATTATTTACAATCTATATTACATTAAAATTTTAATTAAATGTTTAAAGAATTAATACATATTTTTAGAACATATTTTATAACTTTTAGATATTTTAAAAAATCAAATGTTAATTTTATTAAAAATTTAACAAATATTTTAATAATATATTATTTATTCATAAATATTATATAATTAATTAAGTGGGTAACATGAACGTAACACATATATACAATAGCGATGAAGTTGTTTTAATAACACCCTATTTCGTTGAGAATACTCAAAATTATGCATCAATTTCAGGTTTAGTAGGTACAATTGTATTTAATGGTGTAGAATGAATTTATACTACAACAGAATCTGTATTAGCATATGATTTTAAAATTTGATATTTATGAGAAGGCTTATCTAATTTTGACGATAGCTTTGATTTATTTTTTAACCAATATTGAGCAATATCATTTTCTACTTCAATATTTCAATTATTTTATGCAGTATTATTAGATAAATATTTAAATGTTTTAGTACAAAATAATCCATTTAATTCAGATTGATTTAGAATGATGCTACATTCTAAAGAAAATGCTTTAATTTGATTATATCATCCTGAATTATCATGACATATAAGTAGTTTAAATCAATTTTTTACATATTTTTATGGTGGTATATTTGAATTCATTTATTTTGATAAATCAAATCCAGATATTTGTATTTTAGCTCACACATTATATATACATTTAATAATATTATTTTTAATTTTTGTTTTATTTGTATCAGTTTTATTTAATTTTTACGGTAATCCTAATACTGAAGAAAATACTATTGATTCAGATTATTTATCTGCTAGTGGTACAGTAGAAGCAGAAAAAGAAATAACATCAATTGATGATTATTTAGGTTTAATTTTTGTTATAGCTTATGTTTTTGGTATATTTTTTTATATTCATGCATGAACTAGTATTATATCTCAATCAGCATTAATTATGAGTTACTACTCAATATTTATTATGTTTGTATTTGTTTTAGGTATGCCAACTTTAATATTATATGATTTAGGTATATTTTTTTTAGCATATTTAAAAGGTGCTGGTAGAAATCCTAATAGTTTAGTAGAAGTTGTATTTGATTACATTGCTTGTGTTGTATTTTATACTAGAATAATTGCTCAATGAGTTAGAATAGTTTTAATGTTAATAACTTTTATTAGTTTATCTCATTATGTTGCAGAATTTGAAATAACTAATAATGCATTAATTGGTAGTGAAAATCAAACAGATGGTATGAATGAATTAAATTCTAATTTTTCTATGACTTATTATATTTTAACTGTATTACCAGGTAAATTATTATATTGAATATATGAAATATTACATACATTATTCTTAGTTTCATCTCAATTTATCGCTTTTTTTGCTATTGTTTTTTGATTATTTTTATTTTTATACACATTTTTTATTATTGAAAAACATGAAGATTTTTTTTCTAAAAAAAGAGAAGAAAGAAAAAAAAAATTAAAAGAATTATGAAATTTAAAAAATTAATTAACAAGTATGTTAAAAAACAAACTTATAAATTTTAAATTTTTTCGTTTTGTTCAATCAGGTTTTTATGTTGATTTTATTGTTAAAAAATTATCAGAAATGTTTATCAGAAATGTTTTTATTTATAGTTCTATTTTTTTTGGTGAAAAATTTATGATTGAATATTTAACAAAAAAAACTATAGATAGTTTTATTTTTAATAACAATAGATTTAATTTTATAAATTTAATAGAATCTAAATATTTTTTACAAATATTAACTTTAATTTTATATTTATTTTTTATAACAATATTTATTTTATTTTATATATAAATAATTTGAGAAATATATTTTAAAATTTTAAAAAAAATGCCACGATTAGTCTTAATGCAAGTATTTAAATTAATTAACCTTGTATTTTATGAATTAATAATTTTTTTATTAATTTCATTAAAATTTAAAATCTATTAAAAATAGATAAATAAACTAATTTAATAATAAAATTGTTATTAGTAAATTTCAATAAGTTTTTGAAATTGAAAATTAGAGATCTACCTCTAAAACTTAAAAACTTTAAATTCTATAGTAAAAAGTACCGCGAGGGAAAGGTGAAAAGATTTTTTAATATCTTAAAAGAACCTGAAATTTAATGCTAAATACAGTTAAGGCATTATGTTTTAACGTACCTTTTGCATAATGGGCTAGCGAGTTTATATAATTAGCGAGTAATTTAATATCAAATAAAATTACGAATCGATAGAAAAATAGTTAATTATATAAGACCCGAAGCTAAGTGATCTAATTATGGTTAGATTAAGGGTATTTATACCTAAGGATCGAACTCTTAAATGTTGCAAAATTTTGGGATAAACTGTAATTAGGGGTGAAAGGCTTATCAAACTTAGTTATAGCTGGTTTTCCACGAAACCTATTTAAGTAGGGTGATATTTTATAATAAAATTAGGTTTAAATAACTATATCTATAATTAATTTGTTAATTATAAAATTAGTATATAATAATTAGTTTTATTTAAATATTAATCAGACTATTAGCGCTAAGGTTTATAGTCAAGAGAGAAACAGCTCAGATTAAACAATAAGGTCTATAAAAGTAAATAATTTTGGAGATTATTTTTATTAATACTAATAAGATGTAGGCTTGGAAGCAGCCATCATTTTAAAAAAGCGTAAAAGCTTAATATTAAGTATATTATTGTTAAAAAATAATAAATATAAAAATAATCATAAATGAAACTAGAATAATTTTTACTTACCGAATTGATAAATCGAAAGATGGTAGTGGAACATTTTGTATAAATAAATAAAATTGTGAAATTTTATATTTTATCAATATAGATAATGCTAGCATGAGTAGTAGACATAATGTGAGAATCATTATCGCCTAATATACAAGGGTTACTAAATTTGATAATCTTATTTAGTGTAAGTCGATTTCTAAGATTTAAAAGTATATTTTTATCGATGAATATAAAATATAAAATACCTAAATAATATACTTTATATTTTATATAAAATTTTTTATAATATATAAAAATAGATTGATTAGTGGCTGGAAATGTTTATATTTTTTTATATCGTACTAACTCTAACACAAGTGTATAAGTAGAATATATAATGGCGAAGGAGTAAAAAGTATTGAAGGAACTAGGCAAAATGACTCTGTAACTTCGGGAGAAAGAGGGCTTTAAGCAACTAAAAAGAGAGAGTAGCGACTGTTTAATAAAAACATAAGATTTTGCAAAATTTAAATATGAAGTATAAAATCTGACACCTGCCCGGTGCTGCAAGGTGAACAAATTTTGGTAAACGCTAAAATTTTAAACCCCAGTAAACGGCGGCCGTAACCCTGACGGTCCTAAGGTAGCAAAATTCCTTGGCGGGTAAGTTCCGTCCTGCATGAATGGTGTAACGACTGCTCTGCTGTCTCCAATACTAGCTCTACGAAATTGAAATTTCCGTGAAGATGCGGCAATATTACAACTAGACGGGAAGACCCTATGCACCTTTACTATTATCTATAATAATTTTTTTTTTATATTTAACTAGATAAGTAGAAAATTTATATTAAAAATGGAAAACTACCTAAATATTTTAAAAAAATAAAAATAAATTTAATAAAATAATAATTATTTTATTATAGAGAGATAGTTTGACTGGGGCGGTCTCCTCCTAAAAAGTAACGGAGGAGTATAAAAACTTGGATTATCTTATTTTAATTAAGATCAATATTAGAATGAATTTACTAAGTTTGATTAGAGTACTAACAAGTATTCTAAGGATATATGTCTATCATATTGACCCGATATAATTTAGTAGAAAATATATCGATCAACGAATAAAAGGTACGCTAGGGATAACAGGCTTATGAGTTTTGAGAGTTCTTATTAATAAACTCGTTTGGCACCTCGATGTCGGCTCATCACATCCTGATGGTGAACAATCTATCAAGGGTCCGGCTGTTCGCCGGTTAAAGTGGTACGTGAGCTGGGTTTAAAACGTCGTGAGACAGTTTGGTCCCTATCTGTTGTAATTAAAAGAAAACAAATAAAAATTAACTTTAGTACGAGAGGACTAGGAAAATTTAATCAATGGTTTGGAAATTATTTTAATAAATAAAAGTATGGTTTTTAAGCTACATTAAACAAAATAATTGCTGAAACAAATATAAGCAAGAATTTAATTTATATTGTTTTCTAATAAATTTTTAATAGACTATTTTATTTAAGTATAAATTTAAATGAATTTTTAACTAATGACTAAATTTATACTTATAATTTAATAATAATTGTAGTTTAGTTTTTTTTACTTATGTGGCGGAATAGGTAGACGCGTGGGACTTAAAATCTCATTCTTACGGAGTGCCGGTTCGATTCCGGTCATAAGTATTTTATAATAATTTTACAATTATAATAATAAATGCATTAGATGGATGCCTAGAATTTAAAAATTTTACGTAAACAAATTTACGATATCTATTTAGTAAATAATATATTGATATATTTATTTATTTGAAATTAATAGATTAAAATTATTAATAACAAAGTGAAACATCATAGTAGTTATTTTAATAAACTCAATTGAGATTAGTATAGTGGTGAGCAAATACTATTAGTTTTAAATTAATTAAAAATTAAATATTTTGGAATAAATAATCAAAGAAGGTGATAATCCTGTAAATTTTATTTTTTTATATAAGAGATGGTGGCTGAGTGGTTAAAGCGGTAGACTGTAAGTCTATTGGGTATCCGTCGCCGGTTCGAGTCCGGTCCATCTCAATTTTTTATTTAAACATAGTACATATAATATGTACATATAAAATAAGTATAGAGTAGTATACAGTATTGGACATAAATGCAGTACATATAAAATA